GTTATGGATAGTAATAGGGACAATTATTCCATATATTTTGATATTGAAAATAAAAATTTTGAGATTGACACCGATCTAAGTGAACTAAAAAGTTCGTTTTATAGTTATCAGGCTTCGAGTTATATGAATAATGCAACTAAAAGTCACGATAATAGCCACGGTCGTTACGTGTCTGATACTAATTCTAGTTGGAATAATCACATTACTAGTTGCATTGATAGTTATCTTCGTTCTCAAATTTGTATTGATAGTTTTATTTTTAGTAATAGTGAGAATTACAGTGATAGTTACATTTATAGTTACATTTGTGGCGAAAGCGGAAATAGTAAAAAAGGTGGAAGTTACAGTATCAAAACTAGCAAAGATGGTAGTATAAGATCTAATAATTTAAATGTAACTCAAAAATACAGGCATTTGTGGATTCAATGTGAAAATTGTTATGGATTAAATTATAAGAAATTTTTAAAATCCAAAATGAATATTTGTGAACAGTGTGGATGTCATTTGAAAATGAGTAGTTTCGATAGAATCGAACTTTTGATTGATCCAGGGACTTGGGATCCTATGAATGAAGACATGGTCTCTCTAGATCCGATTGAATTTCATTCGCAGGAGGAACCTTATAAAGATCGTATTGATTCTTATCAAAAAAATACAGGATTAACTGAGGCTGTTCAAACAGGCACAGGTCAATTAAATGGCATTCCCGTAGCAATTGGGGTTATGGATTTTCAGTTTATGGGGGGTAGTATGGGATCTGTAGTAGGTGAAAAAATAACACGCTTGGCTGAGTATGCTAGCACTAAACTTTTACCTCTTATTCTAGTGTGTGCTTCCGGAGGAGCACGCATGCAAGAAGGAAGTTTGAGCTTGATGCAAATGGCTAAAATATCTTCCGCTTTATACGATTATCAATCAAATAAAAAGTTATTTTATGTCGCAGTCCTTACATCCCCCACCACAGGTGGGGTGACGGCTAGTTTTGGTATGCTGGGAGATATCATTATTGCTGAACCCAACGCTTACATTGCATTTGCGGGTAAAAGAGTAATTGAGCAAACATTGAATAAGACGGTACCCGAGGATTCACAAGTGTCTGAATATTTATTCCATAAGGGCTTACTCGACTCAATCGTACCACGTAATCCTTTAAAGGGCGTTTTAAGTGAATTATTTCGGTTACATGCTTTCTTTCCTTTGAATCAAACTTAGATGTAAGTAGAGCTAGAGTCTTAATTTATTAATTAATTTAATAATTAATAAAAAGAAAATGCAATCCATTTTTTGAAATGAAAATTCTGAAATTATAAGACAAGAGGATAAAATAACTAAAAATATGAATAATAAAAAGGTGGATTATCATACATATATTTCGTGTAAAAATGTGTAGAAAGGAGAATAAGTCCCCTTATTTACTTTAAAACCTAAAACATATATATATATATATTTCATTTTTTTTTATTTTATAAGTATTTATTAAAAAAAAATATTTAAACCTAGACTTATATATTCCTTATTTAAGTATATACTCACTTAGGTATACTTAGTATAATATAAGTATAATAATTATATACTTATAATTATTATGAATAATAAAATATCTTTATAACAATAAAAAAATATTTAAAATAACAATATTCTATTTAAAGTTAAAATAGAAAACAATAAATAAAAATAACAGGTACAAATATTAAATCGAGGTACCCATTCAATGATAACTCTCAACAACTTTCCCTCCATTTTTGTGCCTTTAGTGGGCTTAGTATTTCCGGCAATTGCAATGGTTTCTTTATCTCTTCATGTTCAAAAAAACAAGATTTTTTAGATACTATAGGGACAACTATTATACAATTATTATTTTGTTTTAACTTACTTTCATCATACCACCCACATCTATTTCGTAGAATATGGTATAACATGTGTTTTCTTTCGAGCATAAGCTCTTATGTATGTGTAAACATGATATATGGGTAAATGAATTATAACAATTTTCAAATGGATTGGTATCGAGAAGAATTTCGGAAATATAAAGTAAATATGTCTATATGTGGATATCTATAGGAAATCGTATCAAAGAGAGGTTCTTTTTTTAGTTTTGATCTAAGCAATTCGATTAATTGTTCTAAAAGGTTCACATCATAGTAGTGCTGGTTGATGAGAGTTGTTTCGGAAACAAAAAAAAGTAAAATAAAATTTACTTTTGTTATTCTTCCAATTCAAATAAAATGCAACTAGGTCTAGTGAGAGTATGAGTTGGCGATCAGAACGTATATGGATAGAACTTATAGCGGGATCTCGAAAAATAAGTAATTTCGGTTGGGCTCTTATTCTTTTTTTAGGTTCATTAGGTTTTGTATTGGTTGGAACTTCCAGTTATTTTGGTAGGAATTTTATATCTTTATTTCCTTCTCAGCAAATAAATTTTTTTCCACAGGGGATCGTGATGTCTTTCTATGGGATCGCGGGTCTTTTTATTAGCTCCTACTTGTGGTGCACAATTTCGTGGAATGTAGGTAGTGGTTATGATCGATTCGATATAAAAGAGGGCATAGTGTGTATTTTTCGTTGGGGATTTCCTGGAAAAAACCGTCGCATATTCCTGCGATTCCTTATGAAAGATATTCAGTCCATCAGAATAGAAAATAAAGAGGGTCTTTTTGCTCGTCGGGTCCTTTATATGGAAATCAGAGGCCAGGGGACCATTCCCTTGACGCGTACTGATGAGAATTTAACTCCACGAGAAATTGAGCAAAAAGCTGCTGAATTGGCCTATTTCTTGCGCGTACCAATTGAAGTATTTTGAAAAACGGAACTTAAAAACGAACACTTTGCCAGAGGGAAAAAACTCAAGAACCCTCTTTGTTTTCTACACCATACTTTAACGGAAGTTTGTTCTGAATCCCTATTCGAGCCAAAGTAAACTTATACGAAACAACCCTAAAACGAACATTTCTGTGTCCATAATTTTTTTTTTTGAAATATTTCCTATTTTATTTAATAGAATAGGAGTTCTTTCGTCTCGAAATCCGACTAATATTAATTTGAGGTGGGCTCTTTCTTATTTGATTTCTGTATTCTTTCGAGATTCAAGAACTAGCCTAACCCCTATACTGCATCACAAATTAAAACCTCGAAATAGATTATATGGGCTCCATGACTTGGGATAGAACTTATGTGTTATAGAAATATCATTATAGAGTCGACGCATGGTGTGAGTTCATTAAAACTTCAAAAATTCACAGACGAAAAAATGGCAAAAAAGAAAGTATTTATTTCCCTTATATATCTTGCATTTATAATATTTTTGCCTTGGTGGATCTCTCTCTCATTTAAAAAAAGTTTGGAATCTTGGATTACTAATTGGTGGAATATTAACCAATCCGAAATTTTTTTGAATGATATTCAAGAAAAGAGTATTCTAAAAAAATTCATAGATTTAGAGGAACTCCTTCATTTGGAGGAAATGATAAAGGAATATCCAGAAACCCATTTACAAAAGCTTCGCGTCGAAATCTACAAAGAAACAACCGAATTGATTAAGAGGCACAACGAGGATCGTATCCATACAATTTTTCACTTCTCGACAAATATAATCTGTTTCGTTATTCTAAGTGGTTATTCTATTCTAGGTAATGAAGAACTTGTGCTTCTTAACTCTTGGGTTCAAGAATTCCTATATAACTTAAGCGACACAATAAAAGCTTTTTCTATTCTTTTATTAACCGATTTGTGTATAGGATTCCATTCGCCCCACGGTTGGGAATTAATGATTGGCTCTGTCTACAAAGATTTTGGATTTGCTCATAATGATCAAATTATATCCGGCCTTGTTTCTACTTTTCCAGTCATTTTAGATACAATTTTTAAATATTTGATCTTTCGTTATTTAAACCGTGTATCTCCTTCACTTGTAGTGATTTATCATTCAATGAATGACTGAAAAATGATCGAACGATTCCATTTTAATATTTGTTACTTTGTACATAAGCAAAATACTCAAAACCGTACTTATTCTATCTATTCTCTATTCTTTTTTGTCTATTCTTTCTAGCCAGCCAAGGGATTTCTCCAATATTTCAGAAAAATTTTTTCAGTAAATAGCAAAATTATAGATAGGAAACTCTACTAGCGACCTACCTAATTTTATTGTAGAAAATTTCGGGATCAATGATTGGACCATGCAAACTACAAAAACCTTTTCGTCGATAAAGAAAAAGATTACTCGATCCATTTCCCTATCGCTCATGATATATATAATAACTCAGGCACCAGTTTCAAATGCCTATCCGATTTTTGCACAGCAGGGTTATGAAAATCCACGAGAAGCAACGGGCCGTATTGTATGTGCCAATTGCCATTTAGCTAATAAACCCGTGGATATCGAGGTTCCACAAGCGGTACTTCCGGATACTGTATTTGAAGCAGTTGTTCGAATTCCCTATGATTTGCAAGTGAAACAAGTTCTTGCTAATGGTAAAAAAGGGGCTTTGAATGTGGGGGCTGTTCTTATTTTACCCGAGGGGTTTGAACTAGCCCCGCCCGATCGTATTTCGCCCGAGATTAAAGAAAAGATCGGAAATCTGTCTTTTCAAAGTTACCGCCCTACTAAAAAAAATATTCTTGTGATAGGTCCTGTTCCTGGTCAGAAATATAGTGAAATCACCTTTCCTATTCTTTCCCCGGACCCCGCTACTAAGAAAGAGGCTTACTTCTTAAAATATCCCATATACGTAGGCGGGAACAGAGGGAGGGGTCAGATTTATCCCGACGGAAGCAAGAGTAACAACAATGTTTATAATGCTACGGCAGCAGGTATAGTAAGCAAAATTATACGAAAAGAAAAGGGCGGATACGAAATAACCATAGTGGAGGCATTGGATGGGCGTCAAGTGGTTGATATTATCCCTCCGGGGCCGGAACTTCTTGTTTCCGAGGGCGAATCCATCAAACTTGATCAACCATTAACGAGTAATCCTAATGTGGGCGGATTTGGTCAGGGG